ATGCAGATAAATGGAAGGGTGAGAGAAAGAGAGAAAAAGAATACTAATGCTATATGATTCCAATATGTAAGGTCTCTGAGCGATCTTATAAAGGATAGCGTAATAAAGCATCAATACTAATTTGATTGATCTATAATTCGATGAATTTGTTCATAGAACAAAAAAAGTCAAGAGCCCCGGGTCCACAAAGACTGAGAAAATTGACTCAATAACACATTTCATTTTCATTAGGAGCTCCGCTGTAGAATTCAGGCCTAACCATTAATCGCGAAGCGATGGGAACGACGGAACCCGTGGATGCAGAAGATTCTATTGAAAACGAATCCTAATAATTCATTGGGTAGGATGGCGAAACGAACCCGGGACCAATCCACTTTTATTCTGAGAGGCCATGTCATAGGATAACCCTACAACTGAAATAGATATGGAAAGAGTAAATATTCGCCCGCGAAAGTTTTTATTTTATTGGATTTCTAAATTTTGATAGATCCAATATAATATGATAATAAAAAAGACAAAACAAAATAAATACTCGTTATAATAAAACGAAATTCTATTATTATTATCTCTAACTAATCTATAAAATAATTATCTATAACTATAAATAAATAGAAATTGAATACATGTTTAGTTTTTTTTATATAAACTATCAAAACAAGATATACAAATTTCTAATAGATTAGATATTAGATAAAATCTCAAAGACTCCCACGATTCAGTATATTATTCATTAAATACATGTATACCATGTTATAATTGTTATTTTTCATTCGCGAGGAGCTGGATGAGAAGAAACTCTCATGTCCGGTTCTGTAGTAGAGATGGAATTGAAATTGAAAAAGAACCATCAACTATAACCCCAAAAGAGCCAGATTCCGTAAACAACATAGAGGAAGAATGAAAGGAATATCTTATCGAGGTAATCGTATTTGCTTTGGTAGATATGCTCTTCAGGCACTTGAACCCGCGTGGATCACGTCTAGACAAATAGAAGCAGGGCGGCGAGCAATGACACGAAACGTACGCCGCGGCGGAAAAATATGGGTACGTATATTTCCAGACAAACCTGTTACAGTAAGACCCGCGGAAACGCGTATGGGTTCCGGTAAAGGATCTCCCGAATATTGGGTAGCTATCGTTAAACCGGGTAGAATACTTTATGAAATGGGTGGAGTAGCAGAAAATGTAGCCAGAAAGGCTATTTCAATAGCGGCATCCAAAATGCCTATACGAACGCAATTCATTATTTCGGGATAAGAATGTATAACCAAAGAAAAGAAATCTTTTGAATGAAAAAAAAAACAAAATTATAGGTTTCTTTTTTTTTTGTTTTGGACAAACAATATTTCTTTTTTTACTTAGCCCCTTCGCAGTGAAAGAGCAAATAAAAAAAAAAATGATATGATTCAACCTCAAACCCACTTAAATGTAGCGGATAACAGCGGGGCCCGACAATTAATGTGTATTCGAATCATAGGAGCTAGTAATCGACGATATGCTCATATTGGTGACGTTATTGTTGCTGTAATCAAGGAAGCAATACCAAATACACCTCTAGAAAAATCCGAAGTGATCAGAGCTGTAATTGTACGTACTTGTAAAGAACTCAAACGTGACAACGGTATGATACTACGATATGATGACAATGCTGCGGTTGTTATTGATCAAGAAGGAAATCCCAAAGGAACTAGAATTTTTGGTGCGATCGCACGGGAATTGAGACAGTTAAATTTCACTAAAATAGTTTCATTAGCACCTGAAGTATTATAAGTCTAATAAAACGGAGACTCTAATGCTATTATAGCATTTGAATAAAATATGAATAGAGTAAACTAGATTAATTAGTAAATTTGTCTCACGCATATATCTTTAACGATTCATAAAATAGAAAGAAAAAAGCATGTTGATTATATCAAAGTTCGGGGGTAACAATAATTTTAATTTATCATGGGTAAAGACACTATTGCTGATATAATAACTTCTATACGCAATGCCGACATGAATAGAAAAGGAACAGTTCGAATACCATCTACTAACATCACCGAAAACCTTGTTAAAATACTGTTAAGAGAAGGTTTTATTGAAAATGTGAGGAAACATCAGGAAAACAACAAATATTTTTTGGTTTTAACCCTACGGCATAGAAGGAATAGGAAAGGTCCATGTAAAACTGTTTTAAATTTAAAACGGATCAGTCGACCCGGTCTACGAATCTATTCTAGTTATCAACGAATTCCTAGAATTTTAGGTGGGATGGGGATTGTAATTCTTTCTACCTCTCGGGGTATAATGACGGACCGAGAGGCCCGACTAGAAGGAATCGGCGGAGAAATTTTGTGTTATATATGGTAAGCTTTCCTATATCCAAATTAAGATATGGAACTTTACTATTTGTGAAAAAAAAAGATAAAGAACGGGTTTCTATTCTCACTCTCCTCTTACTTAATACTTCAAGGAGGTTTTACCGCGAATGAAAAAAGAAAACTGGATTCATGAAAGT